ACATTGCCATAAATGGACAATGTAATATTTCCATTTATTCATCAAAAGAGGCGTATCTTTTGAAGCCAGAATAGATTTTCCTTGATATCTACCATAATGCATGAAAAGATCCTGGAGGAACCATAGGACAGTCGGAAAATAATTAGCAAAAACTTCTTCTACAGGATGCTTTATTTTTCCATAGAAAAATATTCGCTCAAAAAAGACACCAGAAGATGTTAATCGTAAATGAGAAGATTGGTTGCGTAGAAAAAGTAATACAGATTCGTATTCACAAACATGAGAATTATACAGGAACAAGAAAAATCTTGGATTACTTTTTGAAAAAAAAGAAATTGATTTAGTTGGAAATTTTTTTGGAATAATAAGACTATTCCAATTATAATACTCGTGAAGAAAAAGCCCTAATAAATGCAAGGAAGAGGCATCTTTTACCCAACAGCGAAGGGTTTGAACTAAGATTTCCAGATGAATCGGATAGGGTATGAGTACATCTGATACATAATTTAAATTGAGTAATTTGTCCTCTAAAAAAGGAAATATTGAATGAATTGATCGTAAATTAGAATACTTTACGATTTCTATGCCCGTTAAGGAAGATACTAATCGTAGGGAAAATGGCATTTCCACAATGACTGTAAATCCCTCTAATATCATTTGAGAATACAAATTCTTCTTGAACCCAAAAACTTGATTTTGGTTAGAATCATTATCAGAAAAAAGAAAATGATTCTCTTGATACATTCGAGTAATTAAACGCTTTACAATCAGTAAACTATATTGAGTGTCATAAACCCCATTTTCCAACAAATTGAATCTATTTAAACGATGATCACGAACAAATGCATAAATATACTCCCGAAAGATAAGTGGGTATAGGAGGTCATCTTGCCAAAATCTATCTAGCTCTAAATAGCCTTGATATTCCGTCATTTGAAATTCGATTTTAACTGAAAATAGGATGGGATGTATTGGGTTATCAAATGATACATAGTACGATAGCGTCAAAACAAGGTATTATAGTAATAAAAAAAGGATACCTCGGAATAACGGTACAACGCATCAACGGACTCTCTATCCTCTTTTTTTTTTTCACCAAATTGGTTTATGTTCATTCTCGAATAAGAAGACGGTTCGAAATCCTTTATTTTTGCAATCCAATCGCTCTTTTGATTTTGAAAAAAAAAAAATTTATTTATCAATATACTGCCTTCTTCATACACATTTATCTCCACTACATAATGGAGATAGCTAATAGGTAGGATTTATAAAAAATCGATAATAAGCTCATGGGAAAAGCTTTTCCCGCGTCAAGTACTAGTATAGTTTTAACGTCTAATTAGATCGGGTAATCATTCAAAAATTAAGAACAAGAGCTCGTTACTTTTTCTTTTCCTATAATTGGAACCTATAATATAGGATCTATCCATTTATTTACTCGACTCAACTTGAAATTTAGTTTGAATTTCATTGTTTGTTAAATTCATTTTCTTCCAAGTCAAAAATTCAAACAATTTAAACATGTTTTGGCCCTATCCCTATAACAAACAATGAAATATCTTTCGAATTCTCTATTGATACGACATGCTGCTTTTTCCAGTCATTCCTTTCAGGATCAGTCGCGGTCTTACAAACTCTACCGATGGTATAGACGAACCCCTTGCTTCATACAAACGTGTAAAAGATGCTAGCCGCACTTAAAAGCCGAGTACTCTACCGTTGAGTTAGCAACCCGAACTAAAATAATTAGAATGTATAGATATAATCGGAATCCCAATAAATAAAGAAATTCAATTGTACGGCGCAATCAAAACATTTAAAAAAGGTAAAAAAAAATATCAAAATTGATAATCAATTTTGAACATAATAAAGATGAACAGATCCGATGAAAATAGAAAAAAAAAAAAAGACTTCGCGCATCCAATGAACCCTTTATTTGATATTTTAATGAACTAAAATCGATAGGACGGAGATAAATAGATTCATTTATCCATGCTTAGATTATATCTATTTGATACACTGTTGTCAATATAAATGTGAATTTTGAGAAAAGAATCCAATAGAAAAAAAAATTGAAATTCAATTAAAAAAAAAAAAAAAACTAAGGATTTATGTTGGATTGGCACTCCAGTAAGTAAAAAAGAACAGATTAAGCCTTTCCTTTTGTTATTTGTTCATAAAATTCCACTGAAAAACGCCTATTGACATGACAATAGACCCCTTTTTCTTATAAAAGACGACATTATGTAGTAGCAAAAATAAATTAATAAATAGGATAGAAATCGAAAATTCTCTACTGGAGAAAAAAAGCAAAGAAAAGCTTATACAAAACTCTACTTATACAAAACTCTCTAAAAATCATCCACATCTTCTTTAATTTCTATATATTTCATAAATTGAATTTTGGTTAGTGATTAAAGCGAAAGTTCATAAAAACACCCGCCTTCTTTGAAATATCATGAACAGTTCCTGTAGGCTGAGCGCCTTTTTCAAGGAAATATAGAATAACAGGAACATTTAAATAGGTTTGATTCTTTATCGGATCATAAAAACCCACTTTACAAAGAGCTTTTCCTTCTCTTCGAGATCGAACATCAATTGCAACGATTCGATAAATGGCTCATTGGGATAGATGTAGATAACCCCTCCCCCCCCGAGAAACGTATAAGAAGTTTTCTCCTCGTACGGCTCAAGAAAATTTAAGTTCTGTTTATGTATAGAATTCTAATGTTAAATATATCCCTAAAATAATCAAATCAATTACACCAAGAATTCTCTTTCTTTATCATATGATTTAAATACTTGTTTATTATTCTTTTCCCAACCGAAAAGTTTTTCGTATTTAGAATTTGCGCGCTCATAACTCAAGTTGGATAACCCCAAAGGAAACCTTTATAAGCATTTCGTTTATTGAGTGGTCTCTAATCCCCTTTCTTTTTGTCTGTCTCCTTTCGAATCCATTTTGATTCTTCATTTTAATCTAGTTCTTCTTTTTAATCGAGTTCTTGGTGTTGAGACAATTGAAAAAGGTATTTCCTTGTTCTAAGATCCTTTATCTTTCTTTGCCTTGAATCATTGGGTTTAGACATGACTTCGGTGATCTTTAATCGTTTCAATCAAAATGGCAGCAACATACCATTTTTGAGGATTTCTCTCTATCAACGAATCATACTAATGGTTGATTCCTGTGTAATACACTTTTGATTTGATCGAAAAGGTTTTACAAATTCCACCCAATTTGGCTTTTGAATTTAAGACTTGCTTGAATTGGATCTTTTCAATTTATATATCGAAAATATACTTGACAAAGTTGTCCCTATTTATTAATTGATACTAACCCTAGATTCTTGCCTCTGATAAACGAATCCATACGTTCTGCTCGAGCTCCATCTTGTACAATACAGTTTACATCACCCCCCCTCAAAAAAAAAACAAGATGAAAGTTCTAATGGAACAGAACAAATGATGTCGAGCCAAAAGCACTTTTAGTCCTATATAATTACTATATAATATAAAAATGGTGGGTGTAAGAATCCACAGCGGATCGTGTCCTTCAAGTCGCACGTTGCTTTCTACCACATCGTTTTAAACGAAGTTTTACCATAACATTCCTTTAGTTTGGAACCAGTATGAAATTAATTCTATTATGAAATCATGAATAGTCATTGGTTTGGTCGGTACCTAGTAATCTATATTTAACTTTTCTTTCTATATTAAATAGAGTTTCTGACGAAGTCGTAGAAAAAATAAAATTTTACCCCAAATAAATATATTTATATCTCGTAAAATACAAATAGATATACACATATATAACCTTAATATATTATATATATAATAAAAATATATAATATAATAAAAATATATAATAAAATGAAAATAAACTAAATAAAATATTATTAAATAGAAATAAAAAATATATTTAATAATTCAAAATACCACAACTAAAATTCAAAGAAGTTCTTTTTGAATCTGCATCTTCAAATGACTTGATAGTGATAAGATAAATTCAACAATTTCACACTTCCTTATTCGAGTACTAAGAACTCATAAAAAATCAGAGATATATCAAAAGTAGATTCTATTTCATCTGCGTGTTATTTTAACTTGATTAAATTTGTGAAAAAGATATGATTCGAAGAAGACTCATTAAAAAAAAATAATATTTTTTCAATATTATAATGTTAAACAGAAAGAGAAGATTGTTCAAAAAAGTAACCTTTATTCTGATTTCTTCTGATATGATATAAATCATCTATTATATGCCATATATAATATAGGATTTATATGAAGTAAGTCTGTGATAATATCATACTATGTTGGGTGTGTAGACAGATATGCTCTGGGACAGAAGGATTCGAACCTCCGAATACCGGGACCAAAACCCGTTGCCTTACCACTTGGCCACGCCCCATTTATATTTGGCACTAATAAACACTAATATTGGTACTAGTTATTCGTCAACTTCAGTCTAAATATCTATCAAATAAATTAGATTATTGATAGAATTTTTATATGTGTAGATATAGAATTAAACTGATGAATTTATTGATCATTACATCTAATTCAATTAAGATATTATACGAAAGTATGATTTATTCGATTCACTTTTGATTTTAGAATTGAAGTTGAAGAATTTTTGATTGGTCAAGTTCAAATCAAAGAAGGGTTTTTGGTATATCTAATTTCTTTTTATTCATTTACCCTTCTATAAAAAATTCAACTTATTAATAACTCAATCAAAATAACTATAATTACCCTCAAGAACAAAATATTTGTTATGCTTAATATATTAAGTTTGATCTGTCTCTGTCTTAATTCTACCCTTTATTCAAATTCAAGTAGTTTGTTCGTCGCCAAATTGCCCGAAGCCTACGCTTTTTTAAATCCAGTCGTAGATGTTATGCCAGTAATACCTGTGCTTTTTTTTCTCTTAGCTTTTGTTTGGCAAGCTGCTGTAAGTTTTCGATGATATTTTGAATTTTCTAGTCTCAAAAGAACTT